TAAAGCTTTTATTTCGTCGAGCCATCGTGTGATACTTTTTTCTTAGCATTTGAGATATTATGTACAATTAAAGAGCCTACTACTTTATTTTATGAGGTTAAAGGTGTTGTTATAAGGTCTTTTGCTTCAACAAGTAAACTGTATTATATACAATTGAAAAAGAAATGATCAAAAAGGAAAAGATTTTCAATTTGATTCCATAGTGATTCAAATAAAGTTTCCTTTATGCAATGAATGAAATTCCACTACAAAGTTTTTTCTTTTTACTTGACTCAATAATTACTCAACGAATCTGTTGATTCAAAATAACGGAATCGGTAGATGTTACAAATGATGGATCTAGTGATCCATCTTTTTTCTACTTCTGTCACCCTATCTTTGTTAGTCCCGTCTATAATGATTAATGATTGATGAATCAAAAACTTTTAATTGGAGCAGATTTTGTCAGTTTATTTTTTTCTATCCTTTTCTTTTTGAAAAATGTAAACTTAGGTAAATGTTTTATCACCATATGTATAAAAAGAACGTATCTTATTTAGCTCCTTTATGCCTACTCTAACTAGTTATTTCGGTTTTCTACTGGCGGCTTCAACTATAACCTCCGCTCTTTTTATTGGTCTGAGCAAGATACGACTTATTTGAAATGAATTGAATGAACAATTCAGAAAAATTTATTTTTCTGCGAGATTCTAGGTATTCTATAGTGACTTCCCGCGTCAAGTGAATTTTTGATCATTGAGATTCATTATCGATTCGGATTAATATTTAAGAATAGATATTACCTCTCTTTTTCCCCTTTCAAACAAACCGAAATGATTGAAGTTTTACTATTTGGAATCGTGTTAGGTCTAATTCCTATTACTTTGGCTGGATTATTCGTAACTGCATATTTACAATACAGACGCGGTGATCAGTTGGACCTTTGATTAAGTAATATCTCGTTTTTGATTGACCTCCTCCTCTTTTAATTCAGAGGAGGTCAAATTAAGGTTGTTGTTTAATTTGGTGGAGTTTTTTCATTGTAATTCGAGAATAGAATCACGCTCTGTAGGATTTGAACCTACGACATCGGGTTTTGGAGACCCACGTTCTACCGAACTGAACTAAGAGCGCCTTCTTATCACAATAGATAAGACCATAAAAAAAGTATTCCTTTTGTGGGCCCAATATACTTTGCATGTCTAGAGTATCATAATGTATGTACAATTATGATCGATCTCAATTACTGTCCACGGGAAAAGTAATAGGTAGGGATGACAGGATTTGAACCCGTGACATTTTGTACCCAAAACAAACGCGCTACCAAGCTGCGCTACATCCCTTTCAATTGGTATACAGTGTCATTGTAGAGAATCCCTGTCTTGTTTTCCACATCATTATTTCCCCCATATAATAAACAATTTCGCTTGCAATTTGTTCTTTTTGGTCTCATATAACATATAATAAAAGAATTATTTACATATGAAATCCGTCGGATAGAGAAATGAATATTTGTCGGTAATACTCAGGAAGAGGAGGGCGTCTTTTTCTGTTTTAAGGAAGGGGAAATCTTATCTACCGGGTCGTTGTATATATCCATTTTTGTTAGGGATTTCACGTACTAATACAAGTAATCCTTAACTACATATGCATCTGATCATATATGTATTACAAAAAAGAAGGAGAGTTTTCAATGCGAGATCTAAAAACATATCTCTCTGTGGCACCTGTGCTAAGTACTCTATGGTTCGGGTCTTTAGCAGGGCTATTGATAGAGATCAATCATTTATTCCCAGATGCGTTGACATTCCCGTTTTTTTCATTTTAGTTATTGACATGGGAAGGGATGAAGAAGATTAGTGAGATAATAAATTATCTGTGACTAATCCTTCTTCCTCTCTTTGTTTTATTCTTTTTTTCAAATATAGAAGACAAATATAGAAGAACAGAAAAAGAAAAAACAAAAGTGGCTTCAATCTCAGTGAAACTTGAGTTAGACTCGAAGGGCCTAAGAAAATAGAAATCAAAGTGATCTAGGGAAACCAAAGAAATAATACAAGATATTTCTGTATGGACTAGGATTCAAAATAATTGATAGTTAGAAATTGTTGTATTACTTATTCTTTATATTACTCTATGGATTGCAACAAAATCTTTCGAAATTTGATTTCGGGTCGAAAATCGAAGAGTTGGGTAAATCCAAAATTCAAGGGGGTTCATGGCCAAGGGTAAAGATGTTAGAGCAAGAGTTATCTTAGAATGTACCAGTTGTATCCGAAACCGTGTTAATAAGGAATCATCGGGCGTTTCCAGATATATTACTCAAAAGAATCGACACAATACGCCTAGTCGATTGGAATTGAGAAAATTCTGTCCCTATTGTTGCAAACATACAATTCATGGGGAGATAAAGAAATAGACCGAATCAGAGGGAGAGGGTGTGTGTGCTACCCTTCGAAGTAACAAGAATAAATTACATATAATATATAGAAAAAAATCAAATCCTATTTCAGTCGGATCAAAAATGAATTCGAATTCAGAAGTAGGATTTTAGGGATAAGGAATAAACAATGGAAAAATCCAAGCGACCTTTTCTTAAATCCAAGCGATCTTTTCGTAGGCGTTTGCCCCCAATTGGATCGGGGGATCGAATTGATTATAGAAACATGAGTTTAATTAGTCGATTTATTAGTGAACAAGGAAAAATATTATCTAGACGAGTGAATAGATTAACCTTGAAACAACAACGATTAATTACTATTGCTATAAAACAAGCCCGTATTTTATCTTCGTTACCTTTTCTTAATAATGAGAAACAATTTGAGAGAACCGAGTCGACCCCTAGAACTACTGGTCCTAGAACCAGAAATAAATAGGCCCATGCCTCAATTGAATAAAAATTCCAACCCGAACCCCAACTCTGGTTGGTGTTTTGTTCAAACATTCGAGAATCTAGATTGTATTGTCATGTCATAAGAAAAAAGAATCGGGGAAGAAAAAGATAAAATCCTTTATTATTATTATGGAAAGGTGTTAGTTTCTTTTTACTACTTTATTAGAGTAATACCCTACCCTCCCGGAGTTAATTCTCCGGGGAACTCCGTTTAGATCATTCGTGGATTCCTTACAATCCCCTTATTTAATGATCTCGTTGGAAATCATGTAAAGACAATTCCTATTTGATATAGCTATTTGTGCAAGTATTTTACGATTAAGAAGTAACTGACCCTTGTGCAGATCGTGTATTAATCGACTATAACTATAGGATATCTTATTCTCACGAATTACTGCATTTATACGAGTGATCCACAAACGACGAAAATCTCTCTTCTGCCTGCCCCTATCCCGATGAGCCGAAACTAAAGCTCTCATTTTCTGTTGATTCATAGTTCGAGTAAGTCTTGAATGCGCCCCTCGAAAGGTTGATGCAAATAAACGAATTTTTGTTCTACGTCTCCGAGCTATATATCCTCGTTTAATTCTGGTCATTGAATCAAATGAAACTTTAATGAATAACTAATTGATTTCTTTTCTTTCAGTCATTCTTTTCCCCCTCTGGTCTATTAATAACAAAACTGATTCTTCCGATGTATAAAATAAAAATTCCAATGGCTTTTGCTACTATGACCTTCCCAACCACGATTTTTTGAGACTTTTCACCTCGAAATAAGAAATTGTATTGATACTCGGTATCAAAAAAAGTAAATCAAAAATGATAAATTGTGGGTTCCATCGTTTCTATGGTTACTGTTTAAACGGTGAGGTCCTTTCTATACACCGGAGCCTCTTACCTATTTAGTAACTTGTACAGTTCACACTCTTTGGCTCTACCCATGAATTATCTAGTAATAGGTCTTTTCACAACTAGATCTACCCATACAGTAACGGCATTTCATTATGAAGGTTGGTTAGGTAGCTGACCCTGTTAGTCCGTTTTTGCAAGAATGGGAGCATAATCTTTCTGCTTCTTAAATACCATTCCATTCCCCCGCTTAATGGATAACCATTTGCTACCAATGGGGAGTTGCTTCTCATCTCCAGTTGAGATGATTGGATTTCTACCAAAGGAAACCATAAATTTCATACACAATAGAGGTCCTTTTTTCGATAGTGATATGGGGTTTTCCCATTCCTATTCATTGGTACCGATCATTGATACTGCCAAAAAAGGTATCAGTTCATGATCTGAACGAGTCGCACATACACCCTAGTACATGTTCCTCGACGCTGAGGACATCCCCGAAGGGCGGGGGATTTTGTGACATTTCTGATTGGCTGTCTTGTGTTTCTAATAAGTTGTTTAATAGTTGGCATGCTGGATCATATACAGAATGGGCTGGTTTAGATCGATCCTAACCGGATGATTATGAATTCCTCTCGTTTCGTTGAATATTTTACCACTACCACTTTTTACCCCGGTAAGAAAATAAAATATGAAATAACACAGCTCGTTGAATTATGGTTCGAAATGGAATGGAATAGCAGATTTACGTGAAGTCCCCCGTATTTTCGACCGCTACAAGATCAACAATTCCATGAGCTTGGGCTTCTGTTGCTGACATAAAAACGTCCCTTTCCATGTCTTCGGATACAACCCATAATGGATTGCCCGTTCTTTGTACATAAACCCTTGTGAGGGTTTCGCGAAGTTTCAGCAGTTCTTCCGCTTCCAGGACAAATTCTCCTGTTTGTGCCTCATAAAAAGAGCTAGCAGGTTGGTGGATCATTACCCTGATGATATAACATAATGAATGCTTCCTCTATCTCAATGATCGAAAGAGACAAGAAAAAAAGAATTGAAGAACCGTACAGGCATTTTTTGCACGTTGCATACGGCTCTAGAATGGAATCTACTACCTCAGGATCTATCAGATCCAGATCGGTAAATGATCCATTTACCACCCTTTCTTTCGGGAGAGTTAAAAAATACTATGATGGTTCCGTTGCTTTATATATTTATCTCGTCTGTAATTCAGCAATCCCAAAGTTTCTTTTTGATCCGATCAAATAGGGAAAGGATAATCTGGTGTATGTTTTTTCATTTTAATACTCTTTCGTAACAGAAATATTGGAAAGAGCCCTCTGATGATGTGTGATGTGAAAACAAAAAAGTTTGTGACGCTGAAATCGAACCCCGATAGATAAAATCAAATCAGAAATTCCTTTTGTCTCATACTACTCTCTCGATACAGAATTTCATGTTATAAAAGAACAATGATGGTTTGCTCATATCGAACTCGAAGTGCCATGCTATTATTACTTTATAATTCATTTTTTATCTGGCGAAGGCATAGTCCTCTTTTTTCTCTCAAATAAAAAACTCATTGGCGCCAAGCGTGAGGGAATGCTAGACGTTTGGTAATTTCTCCTCCGACCAGGACGAAAGACCCCATTGAAGCGGCTAATCCCATGCATATTGTATGTACATCTGGTTGCACAAATTGCATAGTATCATACATAGCTATTCCGGGTGTTACCCACCCACCGGGGGAGTTTATAAACAAATAAACATCTTTGGTATCATCCTCTATAGTGAGATATATCATGAGACCCATAAGTTGATTTGCGATCTCGCTATCAACTTGTTGGCCTAAAAAAAGTATTCTTTCTCGATAAAGTCGGTTGATTAGGACAAAATTGTATCCCTTAGGGACCGTACACGCACCTTTAGATGCATACGGTTCAAAAAAAAGAATCAATGTGTCGATTCCAGCCCCCCTTTATTTTCCTTTTTTTCATAGGAGGATTTTTCTAACTCCTAATGAAGGGACTTTTTCTTTTATTTTTCAAGAAAGCAGGGTTTTTACTCACTTACCCCTAAAAATGAATTCACTAAATTTACCCTCATTGATATATTGTTTCATCGAAATTCAATTCAAATTACGATGAAATTTTCTTGTTCCAGAATGGGCCTATTCAATTCGTTTAGGTTTATGCTCTACTCCGGGGAAAGATTTACCCGAGCTCTATTTGCACATATAGGACAAATGATCCCAATACCGCTTCTTTATGTTTGCTACTACTTATTTTTTATTCATTTTATGTCTTCCGCTTCCGCCAATCACTGGAATAGTATGATGACTCCATCGATTGATTGGCGGTTTGAGGTCGCTGGTATAATAGAGGAATTCTTTATGATACAAAAGGTAATCATACATATTTTACCAATTGGGTTTTTTTGAACGGAGCCTGGATACTTCATTTTATTGGTCCAACAAGCCAACCATAAATTATTCTAATTGAAAAATGCATATTGATCCCCCACATAAATTGCTCTAATTGCACTTCACGCTTCAAATTATTGATGGTTTAATCAATCTTTCTTGGGTGAAACAGAGGATATCTCGATCGGGGTAGAAAACGGGGAAATCCCATACGACCCAATATGTCTGACAAGTCGCACTATACGTCAACCCAAACCGAATCTTCCTCTCCAGGAATCCGAAAAGGTACTTTTGGAACACCAATAGGCATTAAATGAAAGAAAAAGGGTTTTAAGTACTAAAATTTCACTTTAATGTGGAAACGTAACAATGGTTTTTCTTTTTTTCATAATATTTATATTTTCGGGTTTTATCCATAGATTGTAAAGTTAATCGAAGAAGACGGAATGCATAAAAAAATTATTATGAATGCGCTGGGATGTTCAAATGATGAACAAGTATCCATAATTCACTCATATAAAATGGGACCCATCCCCCCATTGCGTATTGGTACTTATCGGGTATAGAATAGATTTGCTTCTCTTTGTTCCTACGAACAGAATTGTTCTGTTATTACCAACGGAATGCAATATAAATGCACCCTTGCTCCGAGATAATCCATTGAAAAGGAGAAGTCCATAGCATAAGCAGAGTCTTTTCCAATGCGATAAAGTAACATAGTATCTATTTTTCTTTGATAAAGGGGTATTTCCATGGGTTTGCCTTGGTATCGTGTTCATACCGTTGTATTGAATGATCCCGGTCGGTTACTTTCTGTCCATATAATGCATACAGCTCTAGTTTCTGGTTGGGCCGGTTCAATGGCTCTATACGAATTAGCCGTTTTTGATCCCTCTGACCCAGTTCTTGATCCAATGTGGAGACAAGGTATGTTCGTTATACCTTTCATGACTCGTTTAGGAATAACGAATTCCTGGGGTGGTTGGAGTATCACAGGAGGGACTGTAACGAATCCGGGTATTTGGAGTTACGAAGGTGTGGCTGGGGCACATATTTTGTTTTCTGGTTTGTGCTTCTTGGCAGCTATCTGGCATTGGGTATATTGGGATCTAGAAATTTTCTGTGATGAACGTACAGGAAAACCTTCTTTGGATTTACCCAAGATCTTTGGAATTCATTTATTTCTCTCAGGGGTCGCTTGCTTTGGGTTTGGCGCATTTCATGTAACAGGCTTGTATGGTCCTGGAATATGGGTGTCCGATCCTTATGGACTGACTGGAAAAGTACAATCTGTAAATCCCGCGTGGGGTGTAGAAGGTTTTGATCCTTTTGTTCCGGGAGGAATAGCCTCTCATCATATTGCCGCAGGTACCTTAGGCATATTAGCGGGCCTCTTCCATCTTAGTGTCCGCCCGCCTCAACGTCTATACAAAGGATTACGTATGGGTAATATTGAAACTGTCCTTTCCAGTAGTATCGCTGCTGTCTTTTTTGCAGCTTTCGTCGTTGCTGGAACTATGTGGTATGGTTCAGCAACAACCCCGATCGAATTATTTGGTCCTACTCGTTATCAATGGGACCAAGGATATTTCCAGCAAGAAATATATCGCAGGGTTAGCGCCGGACTAGCCGAAAATCAGAGTGTATCAGAAGCTTGGTCTAAAATTCCCGAAAAATTGGCTTTTTATGATTACATCGGGAATAATCCAGCAAAGGGGGGATTATTCCGAGCGGGTTCAATGGACAGCGGGGATGGAATAGCCGTTGGTTGGTTAGGACATCCTATCTTTCGAGATAAGGAAGGCCATGAGCTTTTTGTACGCCGCATGCCTACTTTTTTTGAAACATTTCCGGTAGTTTTGGTAGACGGAGACGGAATTGTGAGAGCCGATGTTCCTTTTAGAAGGGCAGAATCCAAGTATAGTGTCGAACAGGTAGGTGTAACTGTTGAGTTCTATGGTGGTGAACTGAATGGAGTCAGTTATAGCGATCCTGCTACCGTCAAAAAATATGCTAGACGTGCTCAATTAGGCGAGATTTTTGAATTAGATCGTGCTACTTTGAAATCCGATGGTGTTTTTCGTAGCAGTCCAAGGGGTTGGTTCACTTTTGGGCATGCCTCATTTGCTTTGCTCTTTTTTTTCGGACACATTTGGCATGGTGCTAGAACTTTGTTCAGAGATGTTTTTGCTGGTATTGACCCAGATTTGGATTCTCAAGTGGAATTTGGAGCATTCCAAAAACTTGGAGATCCAACGACAAAAAGACAGGTAGCCTGAGACAACATTGCTCTGGTTTCTTTCGACTCTATTTTCTTTTTGTGATTGAACATAACATAAGGTACTGGAGAAATCTTGATTTGAATCACCGTTTTTTCTTTGATTCTTGTCCTTTCTTTATCTTATCTGGGAGCTGATCCCAAATGAACAGGTGTGGAAGCTATAATTGTAAACCACGATCGAATCTATGGAAGCATTGGTTTATACATTCCTCTTAGTCTCGACTCTAGGGATTATTTTTTTCGCTATCTTTTTTCGAGAACCACCTAAGGTTCCGACTAAGAAATAATTTTTCATTATCTCAATTGAAGTAATGTAATGAGCCTCCCTATAGGGAGGCTCATTACATTACTTCAACTAGTCCCCGTGTTCCTCGAATGGATCTCTTAGTTGTTGAGAGGGTTGCCCAAAAGCGGTATATAAGGCGTACCCGGTAAAACTTACAAGTGAACCAGATATAAAGATGGCGACTAGGGTTGCTGTTTCCATTATTATATAATTTCAAGACCACAATGGATCTATGATAAGATCGTTTATTTACAACGGAATGGTATACAAAGTCAACAGATCTCAACCAATGCAAGAGTATTTATGGCTACACAAACCGTTGAGGGTAGTTCTAGATCTGGTCCAAGACGAACAAATGTAGGAGCTTTATTGAAACCGTTGAATTCGGAATATGGTAAAGTAGCTCCTGGCTGGGGAACTACCCCTTTGATGGGTGTCGCAATGGCTTTATTTGCGGTATTCCTATGTATTATTTTAGAGATTTATAATTCTTCCGTTTTACTGGATGGGATTTCAATGAATTAGGTCCATAAGAACCAAGAAGTCCTGGCCTTTCAATAGAAAATGAATTACTTAGGATTTTTTTTATAGGGCATTCTGGTAGTTCGACCGCGGAATTTCTTTGTTTCGGTATTTCCGGAATATGAGTGTGTGACTTGTTATAATTGATCCTATTGATAGTACAGAGAATGGGTCTGTCATCTCGACAGAGATGGTTCTACCCCGTCGGATATTTATTCTAATATCTGGAGCACGGAATCCATAGATCAAGAAAAATTTGAACTATGATTCATACCTACTATTTAGACCTCGCGACCGGACTCACAAAATATTTCTAAGGGTTATAATTCTCAACCAAAGGATTTTTAGTCAATACATCTATTCATTGAATAAGTGATGATCCACAGGTTCTTACTCAGAGAACCTTTGGGCTTAGCTTGGGAGCTTTATTGAATCATCGTGGTTCTAGTATGAATCTGAGGTTTCAATAAATCCATAGGGTCTCAACAAGAGAATTTCTATCAACAAAAAAATCTACATTACACACAACAAAAAAAGAAAATAGGGAAAGAGAAGATTCAAGAGGCCTGCAACGATCAACATAAAGACGAATGAGCCAACTTGATTTTTTGGCATTATCATCACAAACAAAGAAGAGCTAAAGAAGAGCTTCGGGCTTTTTGGTCCTTCGTATCTTCAGAGAGGCGATGGAATCCGGGATAAAGAGGAGTTTTCAAAATTTCTATTACAATATCCCTTGCAGCTAGTATTTGGGTGTTTGGGCTTGAG